AAATTCTTGTGGAGTCAAAAAAAAAAGGGGGTCAACTGGTCCACTTTAATCTCTATCGAATTTTAATATCAGAATAGCAGATATAGTCATGATTCAATGGGTCAGGTCCACCTACTTTTTTTTTGTTAATTTCTCATTTTTACAATAGATTTAAAGATTTAATTGGCAGAACGGAAAGTAGGGATATTTGGCGATTCAAGAGACGATTTATCGTTATTTATGATAATTAGAATTTACTAATTAATGTTCACTACTCTACTATAAATTCATTAGAATGATAATTTATTATACAATATAGTTGGTTACTTTTTTTATTACACATACAAATTACACATACAAATATTAACAATACTTTTATTCCCCCTTCCAAAAAAAGCTATGACTGGAGTTTTATGAAAAAAGGACTAAAGCCCCTTATCAGATTTGAACCGATGACTTACGCCTTACCATGGCGTTACTCTACCGCTGAGTTAAAAGGGCCTATTGAATTCAATTCTTGAATGAGTCACTATGTGGATAAAATGGATTTCTGTACATATATTATATACACTATATACACAAAGTACATGCAGTAGATTCCTAGTGGCTGGTTAGTAGCTTATTCTTGAATAAGAAAAAGGGTTTCCATAGCAAGTATAGAAAAATGCAATGACTTATTTCAAGGACGACCTTTGAACTAAATTATAATTCGACTAATTCTATTCGAATTAGAGAAAAAAATTTCGATAACTTATCTTGATCCCTGGTCTCAGATTTCTCATTTATGAATCTCCTAGCTTAGTGCAAGCTAGGTAGATCTTAACAATACAATAAATGAATCCATTGTAAAAAATGGAATGAAACTCCCTCTTTTTCGACAAATTATTAGATTCCGGGCGAAATTTTATTTTTCGTACTCTAATTTATTACTTTTATTTACTATAAATTATTTACTATAAATTAAGAGAATTAGAAATGAGTTCTATATTCTATAATTCGATTTCTATAATTCGATAATAATTCTATATCTATTTCTATATCTATATATATATAGATATATAGAATCGAATTATAGAATATAGAATCGAAGTCAAATAAATGGCAATTAGCATGAATAATTCATAAATAACGAATCAAACAAAATTATGAAATAATGAAAATAGAGCCTGTATCGAATCATGCCATTCCATTATATTTATATTGACAATTTCAAAAAACTGTTGATATTATGATCATAGTATGATGGCGGTCGATCAAGTATGCCCCCATCGTCTAGTGGTTCAGGACATCTCTCTTTCAAGGAGGCAGCGGGGATTCGACTTCCCCTGGGGGTAGGGTACTACGAAAGGAAGTTGATCATGGATTACCAATAAGTCTAAAATGGATTCTTCCTGGGCCTGGGTCGATGCCCGAGCGGTTAATGGGGACGGACTGTAAATTCGTTGGCAATATGTCTACGCTGGTTCAAATCCAGCTCGGCCCAATAATTCGCCAATCTACCATGAGATGGTATAAACTCTTGTCCTTCCAAAATACCGGATACGTAGGAGTCAAATTTTCTGCTATATCCCTTAATTTCCCTGGGATTGTAGTTCAATTGGTTAGAGCACCGCCCTGTCAAGGCGGAAGTTACGGGTTCGAGCCCCGTCAGTCCCGACGAATCCAATAAATCCATAAATTAAACTCTCTCTTTTCTGTGAAAAATGGGACTAAGGGGTTTCTTTTTTTCTTTCCTTTCGCATTTATCATCATCAAACAAATAGATGCTTTCGGCACTTCAATGAGTCCCGATTGATGATATAAAGATATATTTGGATTAGTACAATTGTTGGTAGCATTATATTCAGGATTCCAAGATATATCGGGTCTTATTTTTCGATTGTTCATAATGGAATATGGACAGAGAGTATCACAGGGTTCTTGGTAGAACATACACAAATAGAATTAATTTATTATATGACCCAAACTAAAAATAAAGGGAATCTAATTCCCCCCAAGAGCTACGTTTCCAAATGAAATTTTCTCCGTTTCTTCTTATCATTTTGGGTAACCTCAATTAGTAAATTTACTCATTTTAATTTGAAAAATCTATTTCATTCAAATTGCACACTGAACTTTTAATATATATGTCCTAGTCCTAATATAATAATCTGAGGAAAGAGGATAAAAGAAAGAGAAAGATCGTCCCACAATCGCGCCTTTATTTGAGAAGGAATGATAATAGTGAAGAAATGCAGAAAATTTCCTTCCTATTTTTCTATTTATTGTATTTTCGGAGTCTCATCGACATCAAAAACGCTGCTATATGGTAGAATATTAGATACTTTCGACTCGGATTCATATTTCTCACACCTCTTTGTCTTCAAAGAAAATTCGATTATGAAAAAAAAGAGTTTCGAACTGAATTTCCATTTCACCTCTATTGTTTATTTTGGTTTGTAGTTAATGGAAGCAGAAGGGTCGTCCGAGAAGTATCATCTTATCGGATAATGATACAAGAAGGGCGTAGGGTAGGTTATCG